TTCATATTCAGATCATGAATGTTTGGAATCCAAACTATACAAGGAGACATTGCTTTTGCTAATTCGAATTGAAGGGTGATCAAAAATCGGTCTATGTCCGGTATAAGATCGCTAGGTAGCGCATCCTTCATAGTTATAAACTTGAGCTTCCTATCAAGGTCACGGTCGAAATCCTCACTATCCTCACTATCATCACTATCGTAACTATAGTAACTATCCTGACTCTCGTTACTAGGTAAAAGACTGTAAATGGTACCCTCTTTCTCATCAAAAATTTGATCTTCACTATCATTCTCATCAATATTAAAACCCTTAGGCTGGTTATCCAGGAACTTGTTCAGAAATACTGTAATGAAAGGAACATAAGAGTTTTTCGCTAGGTATTTGACCAAAAAGGATCGTCCAGTTCCCATAGAACCAATCACTAAAATACCCCCTCCTAGGGGTAGGGGTAACCGGAGCGAAAAGGGTTTCCTATTGGATGGTAAATCAAAACTACTAGCCCCACACGGGGTTTGTGAATAAGTGATTGTCTGATAATGAGCAAGGAATATCCGTCTTTCTGCTAAGCAGGATGGATTGAACTCATAATTCATTAGATCCTTTTTATGAAGGTCAATTAAATATCGTAAGTAAATTGTTCCCGGTTGTTCAATCATTTGATAACCAGAGTTATTCTTTTCTAAATGATCACTATGAGTCAGACTCAATAGAATTTTATCAATCCCTTTTTCTTCCGTTAAGGTAGAGAACTGAACCAAGAATTCTCTTTCTTTATCAGCAATAAAATCACTGTTCAAGATCCAGGATTCTATTTTATCATCAATCCAATCACTATTTACCTTTTTTCTTTTTCTTATGAAGGAATATATCAATTTACTTGTATGACTTAGATGTCTAGTATTTCTCGAAAAAGTTATTAGATTGATGGGATTTGGTATAAGACTTATGAGATCGATGAGATTTAAATCTTTCTTCTTAGAACGTATGGATTTGACCTCATAAATGGCACCACCACTGACAGAAGTAGAACCTAGTCTTTCTTCTATAAACTTTCCTAATTGTTCCGTAGCAACTTGAAAGAGATTCTTTAACCAGAAAGAATTTAGTCCCGATGTAGGATACCTATCCAGAAGTTTTCGCAACTCAATCATGTAGGATGGAATCATAAAAGATTTGACCTGTTGGAACTCTGTCTGTAACTCACCATAGAATCGAGAAACAAAGAGAAGATGTGTAAAAATGAGATATCCAGTAACAAGAAGAAGGAAAAGGATTGAATAGAAGAACTCCTGAATATTTCTCGATCTCAGATGTGTTGATGGTGACTCATTATTTCGATGGAAAATTTCTTCGCGAAGAAGATTATGGAAAAACTTACTAGAAATCTCACTTATCAGATTCCATTGTGAAAGACACAATTTTTTCTTAATAATTCCCGATAATATATCTGATCCATGCATAATATCATGAAAAATGGATCTAAATTTTTGAAATTTTTTACTACTACTTAGTATCGTCACTAGGTCTGAAAAAGTATCTAAAAATATTAAATTTAGATATTTGTACCCTGTCGAGGTAAATAACCATGGTATATATCTTTTTAATCGATTCAATTTTGAGAGAGTTGAAAAAACACTATATCTTTGAAAAGTTCTATCCATCCCCCCTTTCTTAAGGAATTTTTTTACATAAGGACTACGTTTTTTCCTCTTTTCGGATGGGAAATATTTATCAGAATATGGAGTTTCAATCAAACCCATGTTGGAATTGAAATTTAGATACTTATGCAAGTTCTTCCCTTCTGAATCAGGTAGATTCATATCTGAAAGAGGTTGACAATCAATTCTTTCAAAATGGACTTTCTCTTCCTCTGTTAGAGGTGTTCCATAAATTTCTGCGATCGAGTAACTAGTTCTATCGTGACCACTTTGTGGAAAATCCTTAGGTATTAAAATGTTAGATACCTGTAATTCAATTGGTGAAATAGTATCTCTCTCCAAAAAAGCATGTTTTTTTTTACCGCCACACAAAGAAAATATTTTGTTTCGACTGAACAAGATATTGAGGAATTGGCCATACAGAAAATCATAATTATTAATACGGGCCCTTTCCACATAAAAAGAGAATCTTGTGTTCCAATGGAAGCCTAAATTATATGGATTATTCAAGAATCGCAGTCGATTTGCTTTATAAAAAGAGGATATCAATGAACTTCTATGAAACGGTTTCACGGGATTCAACCAATTGTCTTGACCGTGAGATATCATTGAGAAATAGGAATCCGTCATCCTATTTGGTATCTTATTGAAAAAAAATGGTGATATTGGTCCTCCATTGATCAATAATTTCGATTTTTGCGAAGTATGGTAGTCATCCAATAAGAAGGGTTTACTTTTTTTCAAATTACCTATTTGAAGACCTATTGATTCTAACAACTGATTAGAGAGTGGATCATTCGGACTTTTCAATTCATAGATGTGGATCTGGGACCTATGAACGGGCATACTCTCGAAACTCACAAAGAAAAAAGGAAGTGAGTTAGACAAAAAGAGAAGAAACTTGGACAAAAAGAAACAAAGTGACTTAGATAAATCTTTTTTGTCGATAACCTCAGACCAATTCATTGAATATTTATTAATACGTAATCGATCAAACACTACTTGAAAACGGCTATTCTGCTCGGAAATGAAATGGTCCAAATTTTCCTGGAAATTCTCGGTCCTATTGGACCATTTATATCTATATGCATTAGGATCCCTATTAAAGGATCCCTCGGTTCGAGAAATCCAAAAAATAGGATCGAACCTTTTCTTCTGACTCTTTTTCCAATTTGATAAATGTTGGTTGATCGTGTATTTCATTATAGTTGTATGATTCATAGTATCTTTTTCTATTTGATTTTGATACCTTTGAATTCCATATTCGAAGTTGCAATCGAATCTATTCTTTTTAATGAATTGATTCCATACATTTCTTATGTACCCATAGATACTATATTGTATTTGAATCAGATTTTGGATCAATCTATATTGATAGACTGTCTCCATTATGTTGTTACTAGTAAATACCACTCTTTTTGATTTTGAATTTTCCAAATCATTACCACAAGAGGTGCGGGCCCATTTTTTTATGATCCTTTGATAAAAAGATTCATTCTCTTCATAAAAAAGAGGAGGTAGAACCAATAAAGATTTCTTTTTTGATTCATTCCTGAATACCTCATTTAAGAATCGTTTTGGATCCAATTTGAAAGAATCAATAGAAAAAGAAAATCGCTTATGATACACCAAATACGGCTCGGTTATTGATAGATTAAATAGATCCGCCAGTTGGTGAAATCTCTCTTCTGATTCCAAATAGTGGTGTAACATGTATCCCCCCCTGTTCCGGTACTGGAATAGATGCAATAAACCAAAAAGTGGGTTTTTCTTCAATAAGGAAATCTTATTGGAACTGTCAAGTTCATCCTTCGTAACCATATTATATCCTGCATCGGATGAAATAGGATGAATTGAGACAGTATTTTGTAAATACATACTTATTTTGACTATATTTTCTATTTCTTTCTTTTCCGATCGCCTGGAAACAAGAAAAGAAACATCTTCTTCTTTCTTTAATAATTTCTGATCTCTACTGGACCTTTCAGTAGGATTTGAATCCAGATGAAGTTCTGACCATCTATCAGAGAAAAAAGATAAAGATCTCTGAGATATATTTTTTCCTTTTGGAAGATACAGGAGCGGGACAATCAACCTATTGATATTGGTTGAATCTTTTGAGTCTTCCAATCTATTATCATTGCTGGGTCCAATGGAATTCATAGGTATAGGAAGAAGTCCTGTCAAATAGAAATTTTTTCTTTCGATCATCTTTCGATTGTTAATACGATATAGAAGGATCGCTACTACAAAGAATACTACATTATTGATCGTGAAATATCGATTCCTTGTCCTTGTTAAACCCTGTGAATTGCGTGAAAGTAGGATACTCCAAATTCGGAAGTCCAAGAGTTTGATAAAACTCTCTTGATAGAAAAAAATGTGAATGAAAGATACCGCTGAATTTATTTGAGTCCATGAATATAAGAAATCGCGAGAATTCCGGATCTCTCTAAATATCTCTCTCAATTCGAAAACCCAGTATTTAAATTGACGCATTTGTTTGTAAGCCCCCTTTAGTAAATTTTAAAATTTTAAATGCATTGATTTATCTAAAAGATTTCACTTGAATTGGAATTTGGTTATTCACCAGGTACCAGGATTCCCCCGAAGCATCCATGGCTGAATGGTTAAAGCGCCCAACTCATAATTGGCGAAGTCGTAGGTTCAATTCCTACTGGATGCACCCCAATGAAAACCTCTCTCCAAAAACAAGACTAAACTTCAATTAGATTATTATTTTATTTTTTAATTCTTATTAATAAATTATTTAATAAATAATTTCAATAAATTTCAATTTATTATTTTATTACTTTACTTCAATTATTACTATACTTCAATTAGATTATTATTTAAATAATTTATATATATAGAAATATATATATTTCTTATAATTAATTTAATTAATTGCAATAATTTCGGATCTCTACTCTACTGGACCTTTCAGTAGGATTTGAACCCAGACCATCTAATCTATCAGAGAAATAAAGAATGATTAGATCTGTATCAATGGAATCTCATCATCCATACATAACGAATTGATGTGGTATATTCGATAAAATATATATGAACAATAAAAAAACTAGTAGTCTTATTGAGACTAGAACTCATAGAGAAGCAAATAGATTTATGAATGGAATAAAAAATGCAGTATTTACAGACAAAAGTATTCGGTTATTGGGGAAAAATCAATATACTTTTAATGTCGAATCGGGATCAACTAGAACAGAAATAAAGCAATGGGTCGAACTCTTCTTTGGTGTCAAGGTAATAGCTATGAATAGTCATAGACTCCCGATAAAGGTAAAGGGTAGAAGAGTGCGATCTATTAAGGGACAT